GTTAATGTAGCTTAACCAACCAAAGCAAGGCACTGAAAATGCCTAGATGAGTACTAGTACTCCATAAACACATAGGCTTGGTCCTGGCCTTTCTGTTAGTTCTAGGTAAAACTACACATGCAAGTATCCGCACCCCAGTGAGAATGCCCTCTAAATCACACCTGATTAAAAGGAGCGGGCATCAAGCACACTACAAAGTAGCTCACAACGCCTTGCTTAACCACGCCCCCACGGGAAACAGCAGTGATAAAAATTAAGCCATGAACGAAAGTTTGACTAAGTTATACCTACCCCCAGGGTTGGTAAATTTCGTGCCAGCCACCGCGGTCACACGATTAACCCAAATTAACAGAAATACGGCGTAAAGCGTGTTTAAGAGTACAAAAAATAAAGTTAAATCCTAACTAAGCCGTAAAAAGCCCTAGCTAAAATAAAAATAAACTACGAAAGTGACTTTACGAATTCTGAATACACGATAGCTAAGACCCAAACTGGGATTAGATACCCCACTATGCTTAGCCCTAAACCTAAACAATCAACACAACAACATTGTTCGCCAGAGTACTACTAGCAATAGCTTAAAACTCAAAGGACTTGGCGGTGCTTTATACCCCTCTAGAGGAGCCTGTCCTATAATCGATAAACCCCGATAGACCTCACCAGCCCTTGCCAATTCAGCCTATATACCGCCATCCCCAGTAAACCCTAAAAAGGAACTGTAGTAAGCACAAACATAAGACATAAAGACGTTAGGTCAAGGTGTAGCCCATGAGCTGGGAAGAGATGGGCTACATTTTCTTATCAAAGAACACTTAAAATTTCATACGGAAACTCCCATGAAACGGGGAGCAGAAGGTGGATTTAGTAGTAAACCAAGAACAAAGAGCTTGGTTGAATTAGGCCATGAAGCACGCACACACCGCCCGTCACCCTCCTCAAATATAAAGGTACCACCCAAACCTATTAACACGTACCCACAACATGAGAGGAGATAAGTCGTAACAAGGTAAGCGTACTGGAAAGTGCGCTTGGATATACCAAAGTGTAGCTTAAACCAAAGCACCTGGCTTACACCCAGGAGACTTCACGCACAATGAACGCTTTGAACAAGTACTAGCCCAACCACAACCTAACTCAACCCACATAATTAACTAAACCAAAACATTTATTTCCGTGATAGTATAGGAGATAGAAAACTCACTTGGCGCTATAGAGAAAGTACCGCAAGGGAACGATGAAAGATAACCAAAAGTACAAAACAGCAAAGCTTACCCCTTTTACCTTTCGCATAATGATTTAACTAGAACAAACTAGCAAAGAGATCTTAAGTTAGTTATCCCGAAACCAGACGAGCTACCTACAAACAGCTTCACAGAGCAAACCCGTCTATGTGGCAAAATAGTGGGAAGATTTGTAGTTAGAGGTGAAAAGCCTACCGAGCCTGGTGATAGCTGGTTGTCCAGGACAGAATATTAGTTCAAATTTAAACCCTACCTGAAAAAAATCAACAATTCCAATGTAGGTTTAAGTACTAGTCTAAAGAGGTACAGCCCTCTAGACACAGGATACAACCTTTATTAGAGAGTAAGCCAATACCAATACCATAGTTGGCCTAAAAGCAGCCACCAATTAAGAAAGCGTTAAAGCTCAACAAATCTACGACCTTAATTCCTAAAACAACAAGCTAACTCCTAATCCACACAACTGGACTATTCTATTATCAAATAGAAGCAACACTGTTAATATGAGTAACAAGAATTAATTCTCCTAGCACAAGCCTATATCAGAACGGATATCCCACTGATAGTTAACAACAAACACACACAACCCAAAGCCAAGACCAAACCATAAACAAACTGTTAACCCAACACAGGAGTGCATTAAGGAAAGATTAAAAGAAGTAAAAGGAACTCGGCAAACACAAACCCCGCCTGTTTACCAAAAACATCACCTCTAGCATTTTAAGTATTAGAGGCACTGCCTGCCCAGTGACATCTGTTCAACGGCCGCGGTATCCTGACCGTGCAAAGGTAGCATAATCACTTGTTCCCTAAATAGGGACTTGTATGAATGGCCACACGAGGGTTTTACTGTCTCTTACTTCCAATCAGTGAAATTGACCTTCCCGTGAAGAGGCGGGAATAATACAACAAGACGAGAAGACCCTATGGAGCTTCAATTAACTAATCCAATAAAGACAAACTACCTCCCACCCAGGACTCAACTTCCCTTTACCATGGATTAGCAATTTAGGTTGGGGTGACCTCGGAGTACAAAAAAACCTCCGAGTGATTAAAATCTAGACTAACCAGTCAAAACACAACATCACTTATTGATCCAAAATTTGATCAACGGAACAAGTTACCCTAGGGATAACAGCGCAATCCTATTTAAGAGTTCATATCGACAATTAGGGTTTACGACCTCGATGTTGGATCAGGACATCCTAATGGTGCAGCCGCTATTAACGGTTCGTTTGTTCAACGATTAAAGTCCTACGTGATCTGAGTTCAGACCGGAGTAATCCAGGTCGGTTTCTATCTGTTCTAGGCTTCTCCCAGTACGAAAGGACAAGAGAAGCAAGGCCCACTTTACTAAAGCGCCTTCAAACTAATAGATGATTTAATCTCAATCTAGTAACTACGAATAACCCTGCCCAAGAAACAGGGCCCGTTAGAGTGGCAGAGCCCGGTAATTGCATAAAACTTAAACTTTTATAGCCAGAGGTTCAACTCCTCTCTCTAACATCATGTTCATAATTAACCTCCTGCTACTAATCATCCCAATCCTCCTAGCCGTAGCATTCCTCACCCTCATTGAACGAAAAGTATTAGGCTATATACAATTCCGCAAAGGACCAAACGTCGTAGGCCCTTACGGACTTCTCCAACCAATTGCCGACGCCGTAAAACTATTCACGAAAGAACCCCTGCGCCCCCTAACATCATCTATCTCTATATTCATTATCGCACCAGTCCTAGCCCTCACCCTAGCCCTAACAATATGAACCCCTCTTCCCATACCACACCCACTAATCAACCTCAACTTAGGAGTTCTATTCATATTAGCCATATCAAGCCTAGCTGTCTACTCCATTCTATGATCCGGCTGAGCCTCAAACTCCAAATACGCCCTAATTGGGGCCCTACGAGCAGTAGCACAAACCATCTCTTATGAAGTTACCCTTGCAATCATCTTACTATCTGTACTCCTACTAAACGGATCCTTCTCACTATCAACCCTAATTATTACACAAGAACATACATGATTAATTTTCCCATCATGACCCCTAGCTATAATATGATTCATCTCTACTCTAGCAGAAACCAACCGAGCCCCATTTGACCTAACAGAGGGCGAATCTGAACTCGTCTCCGGATTCAACGTAGAATACGCCGGAGGCCCCTTCGCTCTCTTTTTCCTAGCCGAATACGCCAACATTATCATAATAAACATCTTCACAACCACCCTCTTCCTGGGAGCATACCACAACCCAATCATGCCAGAACTCTATACCACCAACTTCGTACTCAAATCCCTGCTCCTCACTATCTCCTTCCTATGAATCCGAGCATCCTATCCACGATTCCGATACGACCAACTAATACACCTCTTATGAAAAAACTTCCTACCCCTAACCCTAGCCCTATGCATATGACACGTAACAATACCTGTAATCACAGCTGGCATCCCTCCACAAACATAAGAAATATGTCTGATAAAAGAGTTACTTTGATAGAGTAAACTATAGGGGTTCAAGCCCCCTTATTTCTAGAACTACAGGAATTGAACCTGCTCCTAAGACTTCAAAAATCTTCGTGCTACCATATTACACCACATTCTACAGTAAGGTCAGCTAAGTAAGCTATCGGGCCCATACCCCGAAAATGTTGGTTCACACCCTTCCCGTACTAATAAACCCACTCATCTTCACTATAATCTCATTCACCATCATCCTAGGAACCCTTATCGTGATAACAAGCTCACACTGACTACTTATCTGAATCGGCTTCGAAATAAATATGCTGGCCATTATCCCTATAATAATAAAACGATCTAACCCCCGATCCACAGAAGCCTCCACCAAATATTTCCTCACACAAGCGACCGCATCCATGCTACTCATACTAGCTATTATCATCAACCTCTTTCACTCCGGCCAATGAACCGTCACAAACATCCCTAGCCCAACAGCCTCCGTTATCATAACCCTAGCCCTCACCATAAAACTAGGCCTATCCCCATTCCACTTCTGAGTCCCCGAAGTAACACAAGGCATCCCCCTATCATCAGGCCTTATCCTCCTCACATGACAAAAACTAGCCCCCTTGTCAGTCCTTTACCAAATTTCACACTCAATCAACCTGGATATCTTACTCACCATATCTATCCTATCCATCCTAGTCGGAGGATGAGGAGGACTTAACCAAACTCAACTACGAAAAATCCTGGCATACTCCTCAATCGCCCACATAGGATGAATAACAACTATCATAGCCTACAACCCCACCATAGCACTACTTAATCTAATCCTATATATTCTAATAACGACCACAACCTTCATATTATTCATGACTAACGCATCAACCACCACACTGTCCTTATCACACCTCTGAAACAAAATACCCATATTAGCAACATCCATCCTAGTAATTATACTATCACTAGGAGGCCTCCCCCCACTAACAGGATTTTTACCCAAATGGATGATTATCCAAGAACTAACAAAAAACGACAGCATTATCCTGCCAACCTTAATAGCCATCACCGCCCTACTCAACCTATATTTCTACATACGACTAACCTACACCACATCCCTAACAATATTCCCATCCACCAATAACATAAAAATCAAATGACAATTCGAAAACACAAAATGAACAACCCTCCTATCCCCAATAATCATTCTATCCACCCTAACACTCCCCCTAGCCCCAATACTATCGACACTAAACTAGGAATTTAGGTTAAACACAGACCGAGAGCCTTCAAAGCCCTAAGCAAATGAATACACGTTTAATTCCTGTTGATAAGGACTGCAAGACTTTATCTTACATCAACTGAATGCAAATCAATCACTTTAATTAAGCTAAGCCCTTCTAGACTGGTGGGCTTATATCCCACGAAATTTTAGTTAACAGCTAAATACCCTAATCAACTGGCTTCAATCTACTTCTCCCGCCGCGTAGAAAAAAAAGGCGGGAGAAGCCCCGGCAGGATTGAAGCTGCTTCTTTGAATTTGCAATTCAATATGTGATATACACTACGAGACTTGGTAAAAAGGGGACTTAAACCCCTGTACTTAGATTTACAGCCTAATGCCTACTCGGCCATTTTACCTATGTTCATTAACCGTTGACTCTTTTCAACAAATCACAAAGACATCGGCACCCTATATTTACTATTTGGTGCCTGAGCAGGAATAGTGGGCACCGCCCTAAGCCTACTAATCCGAGCTGAATTAGGCCAACCAGGCTCCCTCTTAGGGGACGACCAAATCTACAACGTAATTGTCACCGCCCATGCATTCGTAATAATTTTCTTTATAGTAATGCCTATTATGATTGGAGGCTTTGGCAACTGATTAATCCCCCTAATAATTGGTGCTCCAGACATGGCATTCCCACGTATAAACAACATAAGCTTTTGACTCCTGCCCCCTTCCTTCCTACTTCTATTGGCATCCTCCATAGTCGAGGCTGGCGCCGGAACCGGCTGAACTGTTTACCCTCCTCTAGCGGGGAACCTGGCCCATGCAGGAGCTTCTGTAGACCTGGCCATCTTCTCCCTCCACTTAGCAGGGGTCTCCTCTATCTTAGGAGCAATTAATTTTATCACTACAATTATTAACATAAAGCCCCCTGCTCTCTCCCAATACCAGACACCGCTCTTCGTGTGATCTGTCCTAATTACAGCTGTGCTCCTTCTACTATCTCTTCCTGTCCTAGCTGCCGGAATTACCATATTACTAACCGACCGCAACCTAAACACTACTTTTTTTGACCCCGCAGGAGGAGGAGACCCCATCCTGTACCAACACCTGTTCTGATTCTTCGGCCACCCTGAAGTCTATATCCTTATCCTGCCCGGATTTGGAATCATCTCCCACATTGTCACCTACTACTCAGGCAAGAAAGAACCCTTCGGGTATATAGGCATAGTCTGAGCTATAATGTCAATCGGCTTTCTTGGCTTTATTGTATGAGCCCACCACATATTCACAGTCGGTCTAGATGTCGACACACGAGCTTACTTTACTTCAGCTACTATAATTATCGCCATTCCTACCGGAGTAAAAGTCTTTAGTTGACTAGCAACCCTGCACGGAGGAAATATTAAGTGATCACCTGCCATACTATGAGCCCTCGGCTTCATTTTCCTATTCACCGTAGGGGGTCTGACCGGAATCGTACTGGCTAATTCATCACTAGACATTGTACTTCACGACACATACTACGTTGTAGCCCACTTCCACTACGTCCTGTCTATAGGGGCCGTATTCGCCATTATAGGTGGGTTTGTCCATTGATTCCCACTATTCACAGGTTATACGTTAGATACAACCTGAGCGAAAATCCATTTCCTCATTATATTTGTAGGGGTTAACATGACCTTCTTCCCCCAACACTTCCTAGGCCTATCTGGGATACCACGACGATACTCCGACTACCCAGACGCCTATACAACATGAAATACAGTATCCTCTATAGGATCATTTATCTCACTCACAGCAGTAATCCTAATAGTATTCATGGTCTGAGAAGCTTTCGCGTCAAAACGAGAAGTTTCAACAGTTGAGCTTACAACAACAAACCTAGAATGAATGCATGGATGCCCACCACCCTACCATACATTCGAAGAGCCCACCTACGTAAACCCAAAGTAAGAAAGGAAGGAATCGAACCCCCTTATATTGGTTTCAAGCCAACATCATATCCATTATGTCTTTCTCCACCAGAGAGATATTAGTAAAATTTACATAACTTTGTCAAAGTTAAGTTATAGGTTAAACCCCTTTATATCTCCATGGCGTACCCCTTTCAACTAGGCTTCCAAGATGCCACATCACCCATCATAGAAGAACTGCTGCACTTCCATGACCACACCCTAATGATTGTTTTCCTAATTAGCTCCTTAGTACTGTACATTATCTCCCTCATATTAACCACCAGTCTTACCCACACTAGTACAATAGACGCACAAGAGGTAGAGACAATCTGAACCATCCTCCCAGCCATCATCCTCATTATAATCGCCCTCCCATCCCTACGGATTCTATATATAATAGATGAAATTAATAATCCATCCCTGACCGTTAAGACTATAGGACATCAATGATACTGAAGTTATGAATATACAGACTACGAAGACCTAAGCTTCGACTCATACATAATCCCCACATCCGACCTAAAACCAGGCGAGCTCCGTCTGCTAGAAGTAGACAATCGAGTTGTGCTACCCATAGAAATAACTATCCGCATGCTAATCTCATCCGAGGACGTCCTACACTCATGAGCCGTACCCTCCCTAGGCCTAAAAACAGATGCTATCCCAGGGCGCCTAAATCAAACAACCCTCCTGTCTACCCGACCCGGCCTTTATTACGGCCAGTGCTCAGAAATTTGCGGATCAAATCACAGCTTCATGCCTATCGTCCTTGAACTAGTTCCACTTAAACACTTTGAAAAATGATCCTCATCAATAGTATAAAGTCATTAAGAAGCTAAGTAGCGTTAACCTTTTAAGTTAAAGACTGAGGACCTAATCCCCTCCTTAATGAAATGCCACAACTAGACACGTCCACATGACTAATTACTATTGTCTCTATAATTCTCGCCCTATTTATCACAATGCAGTTAAAAGTCTCAAAGCACTACTTCCACTCTAACCCAGAACCCTTAGAAGTAAAATCATCAAAACACACTACCCCCTGAGAAACCAAATGAACGAAAATCTATTCGCCTCTTTCATTACCCCTACAATAATGGGCCTTCCCATTGTTATTTTAATTATTGTGTTTCCCACCATCCTATTTCCTTCAACCAACCGGCTAATTAATAATCGCCTCATTGCCATTCAACAATGACTAATCCACATAACATCAAAACAAATAATGGCCATTCACAACCCCAAAGGTCAAACCTGAACCCTTATACTAATGTCTCTCATCCTATTCATCGGTTCAACAAATCTCCTAGGATTATTGCCCCACTCCTTTACGCCAACCACACAACTATCCATAAACCTGGGCATGGCCATTCCCCTGTGAGCTGGGACCGTAATCCTGGGATTCCGCCACAAGACAAAAGCCTCTCTAGCCCACTTCCTACCACAAGGGACCCCTCTTCCCCTAATTCCAATGCTAGTCATTATCGAAACCATTAGCCTATTTATTCAACCTATAGCTCTGGCCGTACGGCTAACAGCCAATATTACTGCCGGACATCTCCTAATTCACCTAATTGGTGGTGCTACACTAGCCCTACTAAGTATCAGCACAGCCACTGCCCTCATTACATTTATTATTCTTATCCTGTTGACAATCCTAGAATTTGCCGTCGCCCTAATCCAGGCCTATGTATTTACACTACTGGTTAGCCTGTACCTACACGATAACACCTAATGACCCACCAAACCCACGCATATCACATAGTTAACCCAAGTCCTTGACCACTCACAGGAGCCCTGTCCGCCCTCCTCCTTACATCCGGCCTAGTAATATGATTTCACTTTAACTCTGCCCTACTATTAACTCTTGGCCTACTAGCCAATATACTAACCATATACCAATGATGACGAGACATTATCCGAGAGAGCACCTTTCAAGGCCACCACACCCCAATCGTACAGAAAGGCCTCCGATACGGGATAATTCTATTTATCGTCTCAGAAGTCTTCTTCTTTTCAGGATTCTTCTGGGCCTTTTACCACTCAAGCCTAGCTCCCACTCCTGAGCTAGGAGGATGTTGACCACCCACAGGCATTCACCCTCTCAACCCCCTAGAAGTTCCCCTTCTCAACACATCAGTCCTATTGGCCTCAGGAGTATCCATCACCTGAGCTCACCACAGCCTAATAGAAGGAAATCGCAGCCACATACTTCAGGCCCTATTCATTACTATTTTCCTCGGCCTCTATTTCACCCTACTACAAGCCTCAGAGTACCACGAGACCTCCTTCACAATCGCAGACGGAGTGTATGGCTCAACATTCTTTATAGCCACCGGATTCCACGGCCTACACGTCATTATTGGTTCAACTTTCCTTATTGTGTGCTTCTTACGCCAACTAAAATTCCACTTCACATCCAAACACCACTTCGGATTTGAGGCCGCTGCCTGGTACTGACACTTTGTAGATGTCGTATGACTATTCCTGTACGTGTCTATTTATTGATGAGGATCCTATTCTTTTAGTATTAAAAAGTACGGTTGACTTCCAATCAGCTAGTTTCGGTAAACCCCGAAAAAGAATAATAAATTTCATATTAACCCTATTAACAAATACACTTCTAGCCCTATTACTTGTAACCATCGCATTCTGACTCCCACAAACCAACGTCTACTCAGAAAAATCAAGCCCCTACGAGTGTGGATTTGACCCCATAGGGTCCGCCCGCCTACCTTTCTCTATAAAATTTTTCCTAGTAGCTATCACATTCCTGCTATTTGACCTAGAAATCGCCCTCCTCTTACCCCTACCATGAGCATCCCAGACCAATAACCTAAAAATTATACTCACCACATCCCTACTCCTAATCTCCCTACTAGCTATCAGCCTAGCCTACGAATGATCCCAAAAAGGACTAGAATGAACCGAATAATGATAATTAGTTTAAATAAAACAAATGATTTCGACTCATTAAATTATGAACATACTCATAATTATCAAATGGCCTTAATTTACATAAACACTATATTAGCCTTCACAATATCCCTACTGGGCCTGCTATTATATCGATCGCACTTAATATCCTCACTCCTATGCCTAGAGGGCATAATACTATCAATATTCGTCATAGTGACAGTAATAATCCTAAACACACATCTAATGACATCAAGCATAATACCAATCGTACTATTAGTATTTGCAGCTTGCGAAGCAGCCCTAGGCCTATCTCTGCTTGTTATAGTGTCTAACACCTATGGTGTTGACCATGTACAAAACCTTAACCTACTACAATGCTAAAAATCATCATTCCCACAACTATGCTAATTCCCCTCGTGTGACTGTCAAAACACACCATAATCTGAATTAACCCCACAATATATAGCCTAATAATCAGCCTATTAAGTCTACCCATACTAAACCAATTCACCGACAATAGTCTAAATCCCTCTTTAGTCTTCTTTTCTGACTCCCTCTCAACACCCCTACTCATACTAACCACCTGACTCCTGCCACTCATGCTAATCGCCAGCCAGCATCACCTATCCAAAGAACCACTAAATCAAAAAAAACTATTTATAACTATACTAATCCTTCTGCAAGTATTCCTAATCATAACATTCACCGCCACCGAACTAATTTTATTCTATATCCTCTTTGAAGCCACACTTCTACCTACCCTTATTATTATCACTCGATGAGGGAATCAAACAGAACGACTGAACGCCGGACTCTATTTCCTGTTCTATACACTAGCAGGATCCCTCCCTCTTCTAGTTGCACTAATTTACATCCAAAACACCACAGGAACCCTAAATTTCCTACTCTCAACATACTGACTTCAACCTCTATCTCCCTCCTGAAGCAATATTTTCCTATGACTAGCATGCATAATAGCATTTATAGTAAAAATACCACTATACGGCCTGCACCTCTGACTACCAAAAGCACACGTAGAAGCACCAATCGCCGGATCCATAGTCCTAGCCGCCATTCTTCTAAAACTAGGAGGCTACGGCATGCTACGAATCACGATACTACTAAATCCCATTACAGATTTCATAGCGTACCCGTTCCTGATGCTATCCCTATGAGGAATAATTATAACCAGCTCCATTTGCCTACGCCAAACAGACCTAAAATCACTCATTGCATACTCCTCTGTCAGCCATATAGCACTAGTAATTGTAGCCGTCCTTATCCAGACGCCCTGAAGTTACATAGGAGCAACAGCCCTAATAATCGCCCACGGCCTCACATCCTCAATACTATTTTGCCTGGCAAACTCAAACTATGAACGTATCCACAGTCGTACCATAATCCTAGCCCGTGGCTTACAAACCATCCTCCCCTTAATAGCAGCCTGATGACTACTAGCAAGTCTTACCAACCTAGCCCTTCCCCCAACAATCAACCTGATTGGAGAGCTGTTTGTAGTAATATCAACATTCTCATGATCCTCTATATCCATTATCCTCATAGGGACTAACATTGTTATCACAGCCCTATACTCCCTATACATACTTATTACAACCCAACGAGGCAAACATACATATCACATCAACAACCTCACCCCCTCTTTCACACGGGAAAACACCCTCATAGCCATACACCTTACACCCCTGCTCCTCCTATCCATTAATCCCAAAATTATTCTAGGGGCCCTCTACTGTAAATATAGTTTAAACCAAAACATTAGATTGTGAATCTAACAATAGAATATAAAACTTCTTATTTACCGAGAAAGTATGCAAGAACTGCTAACTCATGCCCCCATACCTAACAGTATGGCTTTCTTACACACTTTTAAAGGATAGTAGTTATCCGTTGGCCTTAGGAGCCAAAAAATTGGTGCAACTCCAAATAAAAGTAATAAACCTACTCACCCCTACAATCTTAACCACACTACTAATTTTAACAATCCCAATTATTACGGCCACCCTCAATCTTCACAAAATCAGTACCTACCCATACTACGTAAAAACAACTATTGTCTGAGCTTTTTCAATCAGCCTTATCCCAACAATAATCTTCATTCAATCCGGACAGGAAGTAATTCTAATAAACTGACACTGATTGTCCATCCAAACCCTAAAAATCTCAATAAGCTTCAAACTAGACTACTTCTCCATAATCTTCATGCCCGTAGCACTATTTGTTACATGATCCATTATAGAATTCTCCTTATGGTATATACACCTAGACCCCTATATCGACCGATTCTTCAAGTACCTTCTCATATTCCTTATTACAATGCTCATCCTAGTAACCGCCAACAACCTCTTCCAACTCTTCATCGGATGGGAGGGCGTAGGCATTATATCGTTCCTCCTCATCGGATGATGATACGGACGAGCAGACGCCAACACAGCAGCCCTACAGGCTATCCTATATAACCGAATCGGAGACGTTGGTTTTCTAGTAGCCATGGCCTGATTCCTCTTCAACACTAATACATGAGACCTTCAACAGATCTTCTCGCTCAACCTGAACAACACCAATTTTCCCCTAGCAGGACTCGTCCTAGCCGCAACAGGAAAATCAGCCCAATTCGGCCTCCACCCATGACTGCCATCAGCCATAGAAGGCCCAACTCCCGTCTCAGCCCTACTCCACTCCAGCACAATAGTCGTAGCAGGAGTATTCCTACTCATTCGATTTTACCCCCTAATCGAAAACAACAAGACTATTCAATCCATAGTACTATGCATAGGGGCCATCACTACCCTCTTCACAGCAATCTGCGCCCTTACCCAAAATGATATCAAAAAAATTGTAGCTTTCTCAACCTCTAGCCAACTGGGCCTAATAATAGTAACCATTGGCATCAACCAACCCCATCTAGCATTCCTCCACATCTGTACACACGCATTCTTCAAAGCCATATTATTCCTATGCTCCGGATCCATCATCCACAGCCTAGGAGATGAACAAGACATTCGAAAAATAGGAGGCCTATATAAAACCCTCCCCTTCACCACTACCGCCTTAACCGTAGGCAGCCTAGCACTGACAGGAATGCCTTTCCTAACAGGATTCTACTCTAAAGACCTAATCATCGAATCAGCCAACACGTCATATACCAACGCCTGAGCCCTCCTAATTACCCTAATCGCTACCTCTCTAACAGCTGTATACAGCACCCGAATCATCTTCTTTGCACTACTAGGTCAACCCCGATTTCCCACACTCATTCTAATCAACGAAAACAACCCCTACCTAATAAATTCCATCAAGCGCCTCCTAATCGGAAGCATCTTTGCTGGCTTCTTCATTACCAATACCATCCCCACTATAACTGTACCTCAAATAACCATGCCCTGATACCTAAAAATAACCGCCCTAGCCGTAACTATCTTAGGCTTTACCATCGCCCTAGACCTAAGCTCAGCCACACAAAATCTAAAATTCAAATATCCCTCCGCCTCATTTAAATTCTCCAACCTACTAGGCTATTTCCCTACCGTAATACACCGCTCCATGCCCCTAACAAACCTATCCCTCAGCCAAAAAACAGCCTCCCTCCTACTAGACTTAACCTGAATAGAAAATATTCTCCCTAAATCAATCTCTATACTCCAGATAAAAACCTCCACTCTAGTATCAAGCCAAAAGGGCCAAATCAAACTGTACTTCCTCTCCTTCCTCCTAACACTAACCCTAAGCCTAATCGTACTTATCCTCCACGAGTAACCTCTAAGACTACAACTACTCCCACAAGCAAAGATCACCCAGTAACAAACACCAGTCAAACCCCATAACTATATAAAGCAGCCACACCCATTACCTCCTTACTAAACATCCCAGAATCTTCAACACTATAAATAACCCAATCCCCTATACCATTAAACTCAAACACACCCTTCAACCCCTCACTATTTAATATACACAAAATAAATATAACCTCAACAACCAGGCCAGAAACAAAAGCCCCCAACACAACCTTATTAGAGACTCATACCTCAGGATACTGCTCTGTAGCCATAGCAGTCGTATAAGCAAACACCACCAACATTCCCCCCAAATAAATTAAAAATACTATTAACCCTAAAAAAGACCCACCAAAACTCATTACAATACCACACCCAACACCCCCACTCACAATTAATCCAACCCCTCCATAAATAGGCGACGGCTTAGAAGAAAATCCAACAAAACTAACAACAAAAACAACACTTAAAATGAATACAATATATGTCATCATTATTCTCACATGGAATTTAACCACGACCAATGACATGAAAAATCACCGTTGTATTTCAACTATAAGAACAGTAATGACCAACATTCGCAAGTCTCACCCACTATTCAAAATTATCAACGACTCATTCGTCGACCTACCCGCCCCATCAAGTATCTCTTCCTGATGAAACTTCGGATCCCTCCTGGGAATCTGCCTAGCTATCCAAATTCTCACAGGACTTTTCCTAGCAATACACTATACATCAGATACTGCCACAGCCTTCCACTCCGTAACCCACATTTGCCGAGACGTCAACTACGGTTGAGTCCTGCGCTATCTTCATGCCAACGGAGCCTCTATATTCTTTATCTGCTTGTTCCTACACGTAGGACGAGGAATTTACTACGGCTCCTATACATTCTCAGAAACATGAAACATTGGAATCATTCTTCTCTTCGCCGTCATAGCCACAGCATTCATAGGCTACGTACTCCCATGAGGCCAAATGTCCTTCTGAGGAGCAACAGTCATCACAAACCTTCTCTCAGCCATTCCATACGTCGGAACAACTCTAGTTGAATGAGTCTGAGGCGGATTCTCAGTTGATAAAGCCACACTCACCCGATTCTTCGCTCTGCACTTCCTACTACCTTTCATCATCGCAGCCATAGTCATAGTCCATCTACTTTTCCTCCATGAAACAGGATCAAACAACCCAACTGGAATCCCATCAGACGCAGACATAATTCCATTCCACCCTTACTATACCATTAAAGATATCCTGGGCCTCGTACTAATGCTGATAGCACTACTGTCTTTGGTCCTATTCGCCCCAGACCTATTAGGCGATCCAGACAACTACACTCCAGCCAACCCACTAAACACCCCACCCCACATTAAACCAGAGTGATACTTTCTATTTGCCTACGCAATCCTACGTTCAATCCCAAATAAACTCGGCGGAGTTGTAGCCCTAGTCCTATCTATCCTTATCTTAGCTGCCATCCCACTACTCCACACATCAAAACAACGCAGCATAGCATTCCGACCCTTAAGCCAATGCCTATTCTGACTCCTAGTGGCGGATCTCCTCACACTAACCTGAATCGGAGGCCAACCTGTCGAACACCCATTCATTATCATTGGACAACTAGCCTCCATTCTATACTTCCTAATTATCCTCGTCCTAATACCACTTGCAAGCATCGCAGAAAACCATCTATTGAAATGAAGAGTCTCTGTAGTATATCACATTACCCTGGTCTTGTAAACCAGAAAAGGGGAACAACACTCCCCCATAGACTCAAGGAAGAAACTCCAAGTTCCACCATCAGCACCCAAAGCTGAAATTCTACTTAAACTATTCCTTGAACTATATATGAATGGAATTATACCAACTTAATGTAACACCCCAGTATCAACTCACCACCACCCACACCCTATGTACTTCGTGCATTACATTAATTAGACCATACATTATATAGTACATACCATGTATAATAATACATTAAACTATTTACCCCATGCATATAAGCAAGTACAATATAACCAAGATATTACATAAGACATTAATTGAAGTCGTACATAATTCAATACCCCCATGAATATTCATAGCCAAAGTTAATGCTTAGTCTTACATAGTACATATAATGATTGGTCGTACATACCCCATTAAGTCAAATCAATCCCAGACAACACGCATATCACCTCCAATAGGTTATTTCTTAACTACCAACTCACGTGAAACCAGCAACCCTTGCGAGAAGGATCCCTCTTCTCGCCCCGGGCCCATAAACCGTGGGGGTTTCTAAGAATGGGGAGTAAACGACATCTGGTTCTTTCTTCAGGGCCATCTCACCTAAAATCGCCTATTCTTTCCTCTTAAATAAGACATCTCGATGGGTTAGTGACTAATCAGCCCATGCCGACACATAACTGTGGTGTCATGCCTTTGGTATCTTTAATTTTTTAGGGGTATGCTTGGACTCACCTATGGCCGTCAAAGGCCTTAACACAGTCAAATAACTTGTAGCTGAGCTTAAATTGAACCATGCTTGGAGCCGGCATCAAAATCAAAGGGTGAATGGAATTAATGGTACAGGACATAAAAGTCAATTTAACATGGAAGGAACAATCAACGGACAAACCAAGATGCCACCATCAAACCGACCCTAACGGGGTGTTATTCAGTTAATGGTTACAGGACATAACAATTTATACGCAACGTGTACGCAACGTGTACGCAACGTGTACGCAACGTGTACGCAACGTGTACGCAACGTGTACGCAACGTGTACGCAACGTGTACGCAACGTGTACGCAACGTGTACGCAACGTGTACGCAACGTGTACGCAACGTGTACGCAACGTGTACGCAACGTGTACGCAACGTGTACGCAACGTGTACGCAACGTGCACGCACGCACCCACCCATACTAAGTAGACAGGTTCACCAAACCCCCCCCACCCCCCGTTAAATCCTAATATCATATGTGACTATCAACGCCTTGCCAAACCCCAAAAACAAGAACAAGTACACAACTGACATAACCAAGACTAAGCCTTTACTGATAATCAAACAACTATTAATAGGCTTACAAATCCCAGTGATCTAACGCAACCTTCTTCCCCACTTGATACAAACCTGCTACTTTAATGATTTAATTTTCCTTAGACAGCCATCCCCCTAGATCTGAAACCCACCCCTCACCAATTCAAACATAATTATAAATTTCAATGTCCACTTCAAACCAACCCCCCCCCCCCTT